TTACCCAGTAATCCGTCTTGTTCTCACTAAAGTGATATCCATATAGATATCAATATATCACTTGTGACTTTCTTTGTTACAAAACAAAAATTTGATTTTAAAATTGAAATGATTAAAATGAAATCATAAGAAGGAATATGTAAGCTACCCACTTGATTTCCATGGGATTGTAGTTCAATTGGTCAGAGCACCGCCCTGTCAAGGCGGAAGCTGCGGGTTCGAGCCCCGTCAGTCCCGGCGGATTCAATACATCAACTCCCCTTTTTGTTTCTGGGCAAGGGGATGAAAATAGTTTCGTTTATCTTTTTATTTTATTTTTCTTTTTTCATAAAGCAAAAGAAAGGGTCGATTATTTTAACTAGGGTAGAGAGACATATGTAAATGAATTATTAAGAACATTCAACACTTCAAGAAAGAGATACTGTAAGGGGTTTCCGCTTTTTGTCAACCGCTCTCCCATAAATTTGTGTAGGAAAATGGAATAGGATAGCGTATAATACATTTGCCAAGAGTACCTATATATACTTTTCTTTCTCTGAAGTCAAGGAATTTTAAATAGTTCGAATCCAACCAAGGAAAGAGGTTTTTTTTATAAAGATAAAACGTGTCTTCCCTAATGAATATGTGAATATGCTCTTTTTAAAGATTAGAGGCGATGTCGAATAAAAAACTCGTAAGAAAAATTAACGAGTTAATTTTTTTGAATATTTTTGTTTTTTACTGGGACTCGTCTTTGTCACATTCCCTTTCTTTGTTTTCCAAAAAGATGATAAACCCTTTCAATTTTTTTATTTCAAAGTGAACTTCGTACTTGTTTTCTCTATATTGATTTCTATTGTTTATTTAAGGTTCTTTAGAAACTCTTTTTGTAAAGAATCGAAGTTTTTTATGATACTTCATCAGATTATTGTACAAGGAAAGTAAACTACTAGGTTTTAGAAAGGAAAGCCGGGAAAAAGAATCATAAATAACTTTTTTTTTATTGGATCAGGAATCTCATTATGTATTCGGTGTGGATAAAAGATCTTCCTATGTTATACTATTAAATTCTTGACGATGAATCGATTTTATAGCTCCGATATTGTTATTCATGATATTTCTTTCATTCGATATCATCGAAATCTAATTCATCTGAGTGAGTTTACAAGCGAAAGATTTCTCATCTCTATGGGATTAAATCCCGAGATATAAAAAAAAAAAAAAAAAAAAATAATAATAATAAACGATTAAATTATGGAAGTCAATATTCTTGCATTTATTGCTACCGCACTCTTCATTCTCGTTCCTACTGCTTTTTTGCTTATAATTTACGTAAAAACCATTAGTCAAAATGATTAATTTGAATCTAATTTTACTATCAATGAAAAAAAAAAAAAGATTTCAATTTCTCGTCTTAACTTAAATGAAAGGAATGCATTAGACTCAGTAGTAGTATCCTAAAGGGGTCCGCTAGTATGGTAGAAGGAGATCTCTTTCTACCATACTAGCCATTATGGTTATTGTAATGTATAAAGATACAAGTGAAATATCTTAATATAAAAGAATCCACCTATATCTCTCTTTTTCTTTATAAACGTCAATATAAATGAAATAGAATATGAAATGTATGTACATACTTTGTCAATTTCATTTGTTTGTTTGATCCATTTAATACAGATAATCCCAATTCGATGGAAGCTTCTTCAGATTTCGAAAGGGGTTACCCCATGAATGGTTAACCGTGTAAACCCTGATATAAAAATAGAAAATGAGTCAATAAAACATAAATCCAATTTCTAAAAAAAAATCTTAAAAAAAATTGCCGAACGGTCTAGAAAACGAAAACAATTGATACAGGTTGATAGAGTTTGATTATTACCGCAATTAGAAGTATTTCTAGAGTCCACTTCTTCCCCACACTACGAGAGAGAGGGAAAATGTAAAAACTACCATTAAAGCAGCCCATGCGAGACTTACTATATCCATGTGAATTCTGCCCCCTATTTCTATGAATATGAAGAAACTATTCCATTATTGTTCACTAATAATAGTGAAATCACTGGTGCAGAGTCAAAAAAAAGGGAGAGGTATTTGGTCACCATTGATGAACTACTCCAAAAACCCACTTATCTTATAACTTATAATGAGTTATTATTTTTATTATTATAGAATTTCTAGTAGAATCGACAAGATGTAAACACAAGCAAACGGACATTTTTCGAAGTATCCAAGGAATCTGACTCACATGTAGAAAGAAGAAGACTTTTTCTTTCTTTTATCGTTTTTTTATTTTTGGAAGTAAAATGAAAGGCAATTCTTCATCTAATCTAATCTTGATTGAATGTCTGAGCATTCCGAGACTTTCATGAGTCTATATCCAAAGTATCTTAGGTCCTTTCCAAAACTATTAATTTAATTCCCTCTCTGGCTATCCAATCTAATTGAAGACTCAGTAAGTGGAACTAAATTAGTAGTGGCAAGTAAAGATTTACAGATTTCCCTCCACTACTTCAAGTTTTCCTTGAATCTGATAGGCAAAACTTTAGGTTAGAGAATAGAACCTCGAGAGCCAGGGGCTTAGAATAACGAAAAGAAAGTATAAAGAGTCTTGTCCTACGTTTTCCTACGTTTGTTATTTAAAGTCTGTTGTTGAGGCGGCACCCGGATTTGAACTGGGGAAAAAGGATTTGCAGTCCCCCGCCTTACCACTCGGCCATGCCGCCAAAACGATAGAAACTAGATTCCAATTTTCTTTTTTTTCAACTCCGAAAAAAAAATATATATGGATTTTCAGTCACAAAATATAGAATCTAGTACAAACCAGAACCATTAACTATTGACTGTAAATTCATGACCATTTTTGAATTAAAATTAAAATCTACATTTTTTTATTTCTAATAATATTAAGAAAATCATTAGAAATGCATTTATAACTAATCTATATTGAGTTTTTTTGAATTAAAAATAAATCTTCTTCAATTTCAATTATAACAGTAATGATGAGTATATGTAAACCCCAGAATCAGAACATACGTTACGTTGTGTTATAGAGCTGGAGCTCTATAATGGGGTATTTTATCTCTCTAGGGATGCTTTTGAGGAGTAATTCTCAATAAATTTTTATATTTCAACTTTTCCCTTGAAGAGAACATTTCCTTTTTGATAGAGCACAGCATGCGCTGTCCCAAATAGAACTGTACCACAATAAAAGAAGAAAAAGAGACATATATATCTGTGCATTCTTTTTTATTTTAATAATAAAAAAATTAATAAATAAAAAAACACAAGTTTTCTTACCTACTTCAATTCAATGATATTCTAACTATTCTATTCAAAATAGGTAAAAATAAATCTCTTTTCTGCAAATATTTTTTTGAACAATGAAATACAAATACATGAAAAAGTAAAGTGGTTAAAAAAAAAGTTTTCTATTTATTAGATGTTTATCTGCTTGAACAGATCCAATGATGAATACATTTTTTATGGTATGCAATCGAATTGGAATATGTAATATCATAGGTGAAAATGAAATTACTTTTTTTTTCTAGTCTTTACAAAACTCCGTAAGTTCCAGTGGTATTTCTCAATTCTGTTCCATTTGGATCTATTTCTTATAAAAAATTCCAATTGAATATAGTCTCCGTTCATACGTATTTCATACATTCCATATATCTTGGAGTTGGATAAAATTTCATGTGATTCAGTAAACAGAATAGAAATTCCATTATTGCTAGATCGAATTCTATGGATATGATTCGGTGAAGAATGAGAGATGGGATGGGATTTTTTCAATAAACGGATAAATGGGAAATTCAAAAAAGATGCTTGGGGATGAAAAAGAGGGAACATCTACAATACCCGGATTTAATCAGATACAATTTGAAGGGTTTTATCGGTTTATTGATCAGGGTTTAATAGAAGAACTTTCTAAGTTTCCAAAAATTGAAGATATAGATCACGAAATTGAATTTCAATTATTTGTGGAAACATATCAATTAGTAGAACCTCTGATAAAAGAACGAGATGCTGTCTATGAATCACTTACATATTCTTCTGAATTATATGTATCCGCGGGATTAATTTGGAAAACCAGTAGGAATATGCAAGAACAAAGAATTTTTATTGGAAACATTCCTTTAATGAATTCCCTTGGAACTTCTATAGTAAACGGAATTTACAGAATTGTGATCAATCAAATATTGCAAAGTCCCGGTATCTATTACCAGTCAGAATTGGATCATAATGGGATTTCGGTCTATACCGGCACCATAATATCAGATTGGGGAGGCAGGTTAGAATTAGAGATTGATAAAAAAGCAAGAATATGGGCTCGGGTGAGTAGGAAACAAAAAATATCTATTCTAGTTCTATCATCAGCTATGGGTTTGAATCTACGAGAAATTCTAGAGAATGTTTGCTACCCTGAAATTTTCTTATCTTTCTTGACCGATAAGGAGAAAAAAAAAATAGGGTCAAAAGAAAATGCTATTTTGGAGTTTTATCAACAATTTTCTTGTGTAGGTGGGGATCCAATATTTTCTGAATCCTTATGTAAGGAATTACAAAAAAAATTCTTTCACCAAAGGTGTGAATTAGGAAGGATTGGTCGCCGAAATATTAATTGGAGACTGAATCTTAATATACCTCAGAACAATATATTTTTGTTACCACGAGATATATTAGCAGCTGCCGATCATTTGATTGGGATGAAATTTGGAATGGGTACACTTGATGATATGAATCATTTGAAAAATAAACGTATTCGCTCTGTAGCGGATCTTTTACAAGACCAGCTTGGGTTGGCTCTGGCTCGTTTAGAAAATGTAGTTAAGGGAACTATCTCCGGAGCAATTAGGCATAAATTGATACCTACTCCTCAGAATTTGGTAACTTCAACTCCGTTAACAACTACTTATGAATCCTTTTTCGGATTACACCCATTATCTCAAGTTTTGGATCGAACTAATCCATTGACACAAATCGTTCATGGGAGAAAATTGAGTTATTTGGGCCCTGGCGGA